TCATTTCACTAATTCGTACTAAATAACGAGCTAATGAATCCCCTTCTTTTTGCCATTGAATCTCCCAATCAAATTCGTCATAACACTCATAACGATCAACTTTACGAAGATCCCATTGTATTCCGGAAGCTCGTAGCATTGGCCCCGATAAACCCCAATTTAGTGCTTCTTCTCCGCCAATAATACCTACGTCTTCCACTCGTTCTAAAAAAATAGGATTTCGTGTAATAAGCTTTTGATATTCAGCAACCCCAGTTAAAAAATAATCGCAAAAATCCAAACATTTATCTACCCAGCCATAAGGTAGATCAGCAGCGACCCCTCCGATACGAAAATAATTATGCATCATGCGCATACCTGTAGCAGCCTCGAATAGGTCATATATCAATTCTCGTTCTCGAAAAATATAGAAAAAGGGGGTCTGTGCCCCAATATCTGCCATAAAAGGGCCAAGCCATAACAAATGGGAAGCGATACGACTCAACTCCAGCATAATAGCTCTAATATAGCTAGCCCTTTTAGGTACTTGAATATTGCCTAGCTGTTCAGGTCCATTTACAGTTATTGCTTCTGTAAACATGGTAGCTAAATAATCCCAACGTGTTACATAAGGCAAATATTGTATAATTGTTCGATTTTCCGCCATTTTCTCCATTCCTCTATGTAAATAACCTAATATAGGTTCACAGTCAATAACATCTTCACCATCGAGAGTAACGATCAGTCGAAGAACACCATGCATTGATGGGTGGTGAGGCCCCATATTCACTATCATAAGGTCATTTCTTGTAATTGGTGTAATCATAAGTTTTTCCCGAGTCAGTCTTCCATGCATTTCTGAAAGTCAAAAGAAGTTCATTCAAATTTAAATGACTAAGCTCATCAAATGGTATCGTGCTTCAAATTAACGCGTTTTTATTTCTCGAATATCCAACTCATCAATTAATTCTTTATAGCGTCCTCTACTTCTTTTTGACAAATAGGCTAGTAGTCGTTGACGTTTTCCCAAAATTTTGCGCAAACCTCTCTGAGATGAAAAGTCTTTTTTGTGCAATTCCAAATGTGAAGTAAGTCTCCTTATCTTCGTGGTGAAACTGAATACTTGAAATTCAACAGACCCCTTATTTTCATTTTCTTCGTTTTCTTTTTGAGAAATAATCGAAATTACTGAATTTTTTACCATAAAAAAATGCTCCTTTTTCCTTGTACAGATTTGTACAGATATGGATTTTACCGATCAGTAATAATAATGCTATTAGTTTGTATGTGGTATATACAATAATTTAATGCAAATAACTCCTAATTTTCTGAATTCAGACCAATCAATCGAATTTGAAATTCTATTTAGATAGGAATAGAAAACGATTGGTCCATTTTCGCATCGAAGAATTTAGACCTAAAATTAAGAAGTTTCTGTTAATTCATTTCGAGATCTAATTGAGATATTATTCAAAGTCATTTCATATTGGATACTCGAATGAGATGTGAGACAAGAAAGCGCATGATCTGTATATTTGTTTACTTTCATATACCCTAGAAATTCTATTTTCTATTCTAGGGTATATAGAAATAGGATCTAGGATATATAGAAAAAGTGTATTATTCACAGAATTTCAATCGCGGATACAGATGTATTCTTAACATACTGAAACGACTGCCATTATTGGTATCAAACCAATAACGATTCATACAAGCTAAATCTTCTAATCGATAATTAGGCCAAAGAAAGAGCTTTAATTTCATTAATTTCTTTTTCTCTCTATTAATATTGTCATGTGAAACTTGGCTGCTGTTTGTTACGTTTTTTTCATTCCAAAATATTCGATTTCTATCTATAGAATTTATATTCTTTGAATTGAAACAAATTAGAATTCTCACTTTTCTACGACGTTTAAACGATAAAATATTTTCCGGAACAAGTAAATAAAAATTCTTTTTGTCTCTATTTGCGGTTATTCTTTGATGTGGTAAAATAGTTTCATCCAAATTTTTCTTAGAAACATATCTTTGCTCTTGATATTTTTGATTAATTTGATGCTTACTCTTATGAAGCAACGAAATACCTATGGTTTGGTACATAATAAATTGTCCGTCTTTTTTGCCAGACAGACGAAGTGGTTCTACAATCAATACTCCTTTCTTCATCAACTCTGAGAGAGTCAAATTCTTTTGAATCAACATTATATCCAAACTCATTTCTCTCTTTTGAATGGAGGATATAGTAATTTTTCTTGGATCTATCAGTCTAAGCAGGAGACAATAGATCTTGATATTATTGATCATTCTTTGATTCAAAGTTGCGTCCCATCTCAATTGAAAAAGCAAATAATGTTTCAGGAAGAAATCTAGTTCTGCTTCTGTATTGCTTTTGTATTGTTTTTTCTTTTTCCCCCTTTTCATGTCCGAGCTTGCATAATTTTCTTCAATATCTTTTTGTTGTGAGAAAACAGATCCGCGATCTCCTTGGCTTATGGGTTCTTTTTCTTCTTCATTTCGATGCTTTTTATTCGATGCTATCAACAAATTTATCTTTTTCTTTTCATTAATATTTATATTTTTACTACTATTTAAATTTAAAAGAAGTAATTTGCTTGGTATAAACCAAGGTTTCATTTTATATGCCTTATAAAGTAACACAAATTCTGGGAAGAGCCAAAATTCCAGATTCGATATAGGACGCTTTAGCCTTTTTTCATTCATTCCCATCCAATCAAAAAACCCTTTGTGGGAATTTGGTGAATTGGTTTCTGGAATCATAAGATATAAAATATTTTTTTTAGAAATTATTTGAGAGTTGTTAGTACGAATGTGCGCATTTTGATACCTATTGGTATCAATTAGGATCCAGGCCTCAATATCGACTTTTTGTCTAAGATAAAAATTGAAAATTTTCCAATCAAAATATTTTCGATCAGCTGGTTTTTCCATATATGGAATATCAACCTTCCCTAGATCATTTGGAATAGGGATGTTCCTCCGTATATCAAAAAGGTCTGTTTTAGACCTGTTATAAGTATAAGAAATTTCTTGCTTCTTATTTCCTTGAAAGGGAGGTCTATAAAAAAAGCATTCCGTTTTATTTTCATAATTAATAAATTTATATGATAAAAGATTATATCTATAGTATTTTCGAAAATTATCTTTTTCAGTAGATAATAAATATACTTCAGATTTTTTTTTGGAACCAACTAATAGGTCTTTTTCATATGAATGCTGCTTGATAAAATTTTCCTTTTTGGCTATACAACGCTGGCGAACTCTATTTCGCCATTTTTCTGGTATTAATTTAGACCATCTGATCTGAGATAAATGGTATTGAAAATGCCCTTTTAACCAGTTTTTCCATTGATTCGTTTCATAGCCCGGAAGTTTATTATTTGCTAATTTCGAATGAACCATTCCTTGTCTTTCAAAAGAATCCTTTATTTTAGACTTAAGAAAAGGGGGTATTCTTTGATATTGAACAACAGATCTTACCGAGTTACTAATTTGGATTTGTGAAAATTTGTAAAATACATATGCTTGTGACATGTAGGATAAGTCATAAAAAATACGTGAATTTTCTTTAATATTTATAATCTTATCAAGTGGCTTTTTTATAGCCGAAATAAACGAAATTGGATTTTTCTTTTTTGTATTAATTGTTGCTTGTTTTCTTTCATTATTGTAAATCAATCTATCAATCAATTTTTTTGTTAATTTAAGAAAAAATTCTGTATTTATTCTGGGAATATTAATGTTAATGATAGATACAAATATATCTGTATAGAATTTTTCAATGAAAATTTTTAAAAGGGAGGGTAATTTACAGATTAATCGAGCATTTCTTCTTTTTAATATTTGCCATTTTTCAAATCTTTTAGCATTATAATTTGTTTTGTTAGGACTAAGATTTTTTATTCTTGGAGTTACTTTTTTTTTCTCTTTTGAGATTCTTTCTATTTGATTTCGGATTGTACTTGTTCTATCAGTGACATCTTTCGTTTTTTTTTCTGTCAATGGAGAATTTGTCCAACTCGGAGATGCAATTTGACTAAATGATTCGTGAATTATCTCATTGCTTATCATGGAATCTTTTTCTTCTTTAAGTTCGTTCGATTTATATACTTCTCTTAATCTAAACAATAGAATTGGATTTACTTTTGAAAGTTCTTTTATTATTTTTTTTATAAAAAAAATACCTCCGATAACCCATTTTTTTATTTCTTTTGAAACCTTTCGAAGTAATTTGGTTTTTTCTTTGAAAACTGTTATAACTCGAAAATACTTCTTTTTTAATTTTGCAATTTGTTTTTTGAATTCCTTAAAAATGGGTTTAAAAAAAGAAGGACGTTTTCGGGGCGGACCAAAAGGAAGTTCCGCTTCCATTCCCCAAATTGTTAAAAAACAAAAATCATCTTTTTCTTTTTTCTTTTTCATTAGATCTTTCGGAGAGGATCGTAGTTTAGATTTGCGCCACGGTTTCAGACAGAAAGGAAACAATATTTTTATCTGAATACCATCTGTCAACCAATTTTTTGGAAATTCTGTTTCGGATAATGGAACACCGTTATAGGTACATTTAAGATGTATCTCTCTATTCCATTCCTGGAAATCCTCAGCCCATTCAGGAAGTTCGAATAGGAGTATACGGCCAATATTTTTTGTAATTATTAATAAAGGTAATAGAATACTTTTTCTAAAAATAGATTGAGTTAGTAACATACAACCTCTTATTACTTGCGCAAGTGGAATGCTATCCCAGGCCTCTGCTATCTCTATTCGCACTTTTTCCTTTCTTTTGTTCTTTTCTTTTTTTTCTTCTCTTTTTGTTTGTTCTTTTGTATACTCTACTATTTTGAATGCTTCTCCCTTACCCACCCAATTTCGAAAAAAAAGTTTAATCAATCCGGAGATATCAAAAGAAAAAAGAGGGAATTTTTGTAGTCTTTCAAAAAAAAGGAGGGAATGCACATTTGCTTGAAACAATTCTGAAATAACTATTTTACGTCTTTGAGCTC